TCTTTTCTAAGTGAACTAGAAAGTTCTTTTTCTAATTATAAGAATTTTAGTTATCTGAATAATGTATCTAATAGTGACGATCCTCACGATGATCCTTACATGTATAATACTAAATATAGTTGGAATAACCACATTAATAGTTGTATTGACAGTTATTTTCTTTCTCAAATTTGTATTGATAGTTACATTTTAAGTGGTATTGTCAATTATAGTGACAGTTACATTTATAGTTACATTTTTGATGAAAGCAGAACTAGTAGTGAAAACCAGAGTTCAAGTATAAAACCGAGCCTAGATGATAGTGATTTAACTATAACAGAAACAGAAAGATCTAATGATCTAGATGTGACTCCAAAATACAAGCATTTGTGGGTTCAATGCGAAAATTGTTATGGATTAAATTATAAGAAATTTTTTAAATCAAAAATGAATATTTGCGAACACTGTGGACATCATTTGAAAATGAATAGTTCAGATAGAATCGAACTTTCGATTGATCCAGGTACTTGGGTTCCGATGGATGAAGACATGGTCTCTCTGGATCCCATTGAATTTAATTTAGAAGAGGAACCCTACAAAGATCGTATTGATTCTTATCAAAGAAAGACAGGATTAACTGAGGCTGTTCAAACGGGCACAGGTCAACTAAACGGTATTCCCGTAGCAATTGGGATTATGGATTTTCAGTTTATGGGTGGTAGTATGGGATCGGTAGTTGGCGAGAAAATCACCCGTTTGATCGAATATGCTACCAATCAATTTTTACCTCTTATTTTAGTGTGTGCTTCTGGAGGAGCACGCATGCAAGAAGGAAGTTTGAGCTTGATGCAAATGGCTAAAATATCTTCCGCTTTATATGATTATCAATCAAATAAAAGGTTATTCTATGTATCAATCCTTACATCTCCTACTACTGGTGGGGTGACAGCTAGTTTTGGTATGTTGGGGGATATCATTATTGCTGAACCCAATGCCTACATTGCCTTTGCGGGTAAAAGAGTAATTGAACAAACATTGAATAAAACAGTACCTGAGGGCTCACAAGCGGCTGAATATTTATTCCATAAGGGCCTATTCGATCCAATCGTACCGCGTAATCTTTTAAAAGGCGTTCTGAGTGAGTTATTTCAGCTTCATGCGTTCTTTCCTCTGAATCAAAATTCAATCAAGTAGAGCCTTAATAAAAATTAAAAATATATAATATAATATAAAAATATATAATATATATATAAAAAAAATAGAAATGATTTTTTTTTTGTGTATAGAACAAGTAGTTATTTAGTTTATAGAAATCTTTGATAACATTTGGTAACATAAGATTTAATTGTAAAAAAAAAAAAGAGTGAATTCTTTCTTCCGCGAAATTCAAATTAGGCAAGGGGAATAAAACGAGAATTTCACGTTCCCTTCTTATGTGTATATAATTCACATATAGAAAATATAAAAGTATAGAAAGATGCAAGATTCTATATTTTTTGAGAATGTCCAGTTTTACTAAGAATCCCTATTCCCGGATCGGATTCTAACAAATTTTTCGGGAATTTGTAACAAACTCTTTCTTTATTCACGTTTATTAAATTCAAATTATTAGACAAAAACAAGATAATAAAAAATAATAAAAAAAGGAGATTATCATACACATACATATCTATATATTTCATGTAGAAAGATGAAAAATTCTATTTCGTTAGTTCTACATTCCTTGCACTTATTTTCTTATCTTATTTTATTTATAAATTTTAGAAATTGTTATATTTATTATTTTATTTATATTTTATATATTAATATTATGTACTTACATATACTCAATTATGTACTCACTTAGCTATACTTAGTATAATTATATATGAATTATAATGATTATACGATACCTTTATAACAATATAAATAACAATAGAACAATAACAGGTACAAATATGAAATCCAGGTATCTATTTTATGACAACTTTCAATAACTTACCCTCTATTTTGGTGCCTTTAGTGGGCCTAGTATTTCCGGCAATTGCGATGGCTTCTTTATTTCTTCATGTTCAAAAAAACAAGATTTTTTAGATATAGATATGATAGGGCCAAATCTTATCTATTTTTTTTTTTCAAGCCTTAGACCATAATACAGATATTGATTTCTTAGAATAAAATATGTGATGCAGTTTCCCCTGAACATAAGCTATTATGCATGCGTAAACATGATATATACATAAATGAATTATAGCTATTTGAAAAAAAAATCGGGATTGGGGCGAATGCCTGAAATGTAAAGTAAATGTATCCATACGTAGATATCTATAGGGAATCATACGAAGTGGATCTTATTATTTTAGATCTAAGCAATTCGATGAATTACTCCTAAAAGTTCACATCGGAATAGTGCTAGTTGATGAGAGTTACTTCGGAAACACACAAAAAAAGTCAAATTCATTTGGGTTATTCTCTCAATCTCAATAAAATGCAACTAGATCTAGTATGAATTGGCGATCAGAACATATATGGATAGAACTTATAGCGGGGTCTCGAAAAACAAGTAATTTCTGCTGGGCCTTTATCCTTTTTTTAGGTTCATTAGGGTTTTTATTAGTTGGAATTTCCAGTTATCTTGGTAGGAATTTGATATCTTTATTTCCGTCTCCACAAATCATTTCTTTTCCACAGGGGATCGTGATGTCTTTCTACGGGATTGCGGGTCTCTTTATTAGCTCCTATTTGTGGTGCACAATCTCATGGAATGTAGGTAGTGGTTATGATCGATTCGATAGAAAAGAAGGAATAGTGTGTATTTTTCGTTGGGGATTTCCTGGAAAAAATCGTCGCATCTTACTCCAATTCCTTATGAAAGACATCCAGTCCATCAGAATAGAAGTGAAAGAGGGTATTTATGCTCGTCGTGTCCTTTATATGGAAATCAGAGGCCATGGGGCTATTCCCCTGACTCGTACTGATGAGAATTTGACTCCACGAGAAATTGAGCAAAAAGCTGCTGAATTGGCTTATTTCTTGCGTGTACCAATTGAAGTATTTTGAAAAATGAACTGAAAAGAGTGAATGCTTTTTTTTTTTCAAAAAATTGGATATTCTGATAGAAAGAGAATTCTTTTCTTTCAAAATCCGAATAATATTCATGGGCGCCTTTGTGCATTTATTTATCGAAAGGAGGCACTTTTTTCGAATTTTAGCAAATGATATATTTGGAAACAATATCTTTATTCGCATTTGAAGTGCGAATTTGGAGTGGACTCTTTTTTATTCCATTTCTGTATTATTTCTAAATTCAAGTACTAACCACTGAATCATACAGAAAAAAAAGGGAATAGATTCATGGGCTCGATGACTTGTAATAGAACTTATCCTTGATATGAATATTAGTTAGTATCGTATGGTATGGAGTCGACGAATGAGGTGAGTTCATTAAAAATTCAAAGACGAAAAAATGGCAAAAAAGAAAGCATTCATTCCCCTTCTATATCTTGCATCTATAGTATTTTTGCCCTGGTGGATCTCTCTCTCATTTACTAAAAGTCTGGAATCTTGGGTTACTAATTGGTGGGATACTATGGAATCCGAAATTCTCTTGAATATCATTCAAGAAAAGAGTATTCTAAAAAAATTCATAGAATTAGAGGAACTCTTCCTCTTGGACGAAATGATAAAGGAATACCCGGAAACACATCTAGAAAAGCTTCGTATCGGAATCTACAAAGAAACGATCCAATTGATCAAGATACACAATGGGGATTGTATCCATACGATTTTGCACTTCTCGACAAATATAATCTGTTTCGTTATTCTAAGTGGTTATTCGATTTTAGGTAATGAAAAACTTGTTATTCTTAACTCTTGGGTTCAAGAATTCCTATATAACTTAAGCGACACAATAAAAGCTTTTTCAATTCTTTTATTAACTGATTTATGTATAGGATTCCATTCGCCCCACGGTTGGGAACTAATGATTGGCTCTTTATACAAAGATTTTGGATTTGATCATAACGATCAAATTATATCCGGTCTTGTTTCCACTTTTCCGGTCATTCTAGATACAATTTTAAAATATTTGATCTTCCGTTATTTAAATCGTGTATCTCCCTCACTTGTAGTGATTTATCATTCACTGAATGACTGAAAAATGATTCACTGATCAAATTATAATGGTTGTTACTTTGTACATAAGCAAAACATTCAAAATTGTACTTATTCTTTCTACTCCTACAAGGAATTCTTCCTATATTCCATTAATATTTTTTTAGTAAATAGCAAAATCATAGATAGGGAACTATACTAGACTAGGGACCTACCTAATTTTATTGTATAAATCTTCGATACCAATGATTGGACCATGCAAACTATAAATACTCTTTTTTCTTGGATAAAGGAAGAGATTACTCGAGCCATTTCCATATCGCTCATGATATATATAATCACTAGGACACCCAGTTCAAACGCATATCCCATTTTTGCACAGCAGGGTTATGAAAATCCACGAGAAGCGACTGGCCGTATTGTATGTGCCAATTGCCATTTAGCTAATAAACCCGTAGATATCGAGGTTCCACAAGCGGTACTTCCTGATACTGTATTTGAAGCAGTTGTTCGAATTCCTTATGATATGCAACTGAAACAAGTTCTTGCTAATGGTAAAAAGGGAGCTTTGAATGTAGGGGCTGTTCTTATTTTACCTGAGGGGTTTGAATTAGCCCCCCCCGATCGTATTTCGCCCGAGATTAAAGAAAAGATAGGCAATCTGTCTTTTCAGAACTATCGCCCTACTAAAAAAAATATTCTTGTGATAGGTCCTGTTCCTGGTCCGAAATATAGCGAAGTAACCTTTCCTATTCTTTCTCCAGACCCCGCTACTAAGAAAGATGTTCACTTCTTAAAATATCCCATATATGTAGGCGGGAACAGGGGAAGGGGTCAGATTTATCCCGACGGTAGCAAGAGTAACAATAATGTTTATAATGCTACAACAGCGGGTATAGTAAGCAAAATAATACGCAAAGAAAAAGGAG